AATGGGACTCTATCTTTATTCTCGTCCGATTAATAAGTTCCACCAAGGATCTATCAGACTATGTATGAAGTGAATCATTTGATCAATGAATATTTGATCAATGAATATTTGATTTTTTCTTAAACTTCGAATTGATTCACAACATTTCTATTTTGTTTATAAAAAAATAGAAATCGAGATTCAGGTCGTCATTTTTGAGATCGTTTTGTGTTACCTATATTTAGACAATATAGGCTTTTCTCCTTCATCCTTTTTGATTTGAAGTTGCGATCGAAGGATTCCTTTATCAACACAAGGTAGTGAACTTCATTTGTTAGAACAGCTTCCATTGAGTCTCTGCACCTATCCCTTTTTTCTCGCTTTCTAAACTCCGGTTTGTTCGCGTAAACAAGGATTTGGCTCAGGATTGCCCATTGTTAATTCCAGGGTTTCTCTGAATTTGAAAGTTATCACTTAGTAGGTTTCCATACCAAGGCTCAATCCAATTAAGTCCGTAGCGTCTACCAATTCCGCCATATCCCCCTTTTTTATTAGGATCTCATTATGATGTCTTTCCACTTTTTCTTATGCCGAAACCTTGGAATTCATTACATATAGATACTTATTGCTTTGGTATCTTCTTTCATTTTTGTGAGCCCCACCCATGTTGATTTAGTCTAATCAACAAAGATTCTATCATTTTTGTATTTGCAATTCAATATGGTTATATATTACATAACATATATATGTTCTTCTTTTTCTCATATTTGTCTTAAATTTTAAGAAATAGTCGAACGGTCGATTCTTTTTTTTACTTTCATGAAAAGAAATTTATAATTATTATTAAAACTTAGAATTCTACAATGTGCAATGGAAAAAGATTTTAAGTCTACTTCGTAGATTTGAAATTCGAATAATTATAAAAATAAAAAATTATATTCGAATATTAATTCTAATTCTATAGTATTATAAATAAAAAGAAAAAAAAAAAAGTATAAAATAATAATAATAGCATGAGGTTATAACAAAAAAAACAAGAATTTCAAATCAGATATCATTTAACTTAAAAAAAAAGATTTCTGATCTAATTAAGATTTTCTTATTTAGAAACTAAGAAAATTAAAATTAGAAAGTCGATATACTGCTATATTCTATTAATTAAGGTTATGTTTTATTTATTTAATGATAGTCACTATTTATTTGAGCCCGCTTAGCTCAGAGGTTAGAGCATCGCATTTGTAATGCGATGGTCATCGGTTCGATTCCGATAGCCGGCTTTTCCATATTTTTTCGTTTTTTTACATGGTTTTTAATGTACTTTCAAAATCAAAGAAGATTAAAAAGACTTCTTTCACCTTTTTCCAAGAGTTACCACTCCATTTATATTATGTCATATAAACTTCCATATAGGAAGATATATTGGGTAAAAGAGTTAGATCTTTGCAAAATAAATAAATAAAATAAAGAAAAATTTTTGTGATTTATTTGATTTATATATATTGTATATACAATAAAAAAAATCTGTATATTGAGAGAATATATCTTCTTACTCTTTGTATTACAATAGTTTATTGGAGTGGATTTCACGTCATTTATCATTATCATTTAGTTCAGTTTTAATTTTGTTTAGTTTTGGACAATTTCAATAAAAAAGGAGTCTTTATGTCACGTTACCGAGGGCCTCGTTTTAAAAAAATACGCCGTCTGGGGGCTTTACCGGGACTAACTAGTAAAAGGCCTAAGGCAGGAAGCGATCTTAGAAACCAATCACGCTCCGGAAAAAAATCTCAATATCGTATTCGTTTAGAAGAAAAACAAAAATTGCGTTTTCATTATGGTCTTACAGAACGCCAATTACTTAAATATGTTCGTATCGCCGGAAAAGCCAAGGGGTCAACAGGTCAAGTTTTACTACAATTACTTGAAATGCGTTTGGATAACATCCTTTTTCGATTGGGTATGGCTTTGACTATTCCTCAAGCGCGCCAATTAGTTAACCATGGACATATTTTAGTTAATGGTCGTATAGTTGATATACCAAGTTATCGCTGCAAACCCCGAGATATTATTACAGTGAAGGATGAACAAAACTCTAGAACTTTAGTTCAAAATCTTCTTGATTCATCTGCCCCTGAGGAATTGCCAAACCATCTGACTCTTCACACATTCCAATATGAAGGGTTAGTCAATCAAATAATAGATAGGAAATGCGTCGGTTTGAAAATAAATGAATTGCTTGTCGTAGAATATTACTCTCGACAGACTTAATAAACCTAACTTAAGTAAAAAAAATAACTAAAAACAAGAGTTCGGACAACTCCCCTTTGCCCTCGTTTTTTATTAAAAAAAAAAAGGCACAAGGTAAGGGATTTTGTCGGGGAATCTTTTTCCTATTCATGTATCATAGATTGGTAGGGAGATTTGGGTCCCTTGTTTGCTCTTCCCAGCATTTTCCATATCAAAAAAATTAGGAATAGAGAATCTATTTTAAAATGAAAACAAGGTAGATTTTATATCTATTCTTTTTTATTTGATTTGATACATTGTGGTCAATCACGTACGATTGGTGAATTAGTTGAAAGTAAGGAAAGAGAGGGATTCGAACCCTCGGTAAACAAAAGTCTACATAACAGTTCCAATGTTACGCCTTCAACCACTCGGCCATCTCTCCGACATCAGGATTATGACTGAGTACCTGGGTGAATAGCGAGTTATTCATCGTTTTTTAGATTATGGTTAATAGATACTTTTTTTGACCGGAAAAATTGGAATTGGAAGTAGATAGAAGGTTTTTTTTTATGAGTCCGCTTTTATGTTAGTTCGTACTATACAATTCCTTTGTTTGTGAGAAAATTTTCTTACAAAAGAAAAGGTAAACGAAATCAAAAGAGTTATATAATGGATTACTACCTATGCCAAGATCGCGTATAAATGGAAATTTTATTGATAAAACCTTTACAATTGTAGCCGATATCTTATTACGAGTCATTCCGACAACTTCCGGAGAAAAAGAGGCATTTACTTATTACAGAGATGGTGCGATTTGATTATCATTATTTTTGTTATTTCTCGCCGATTTGGAATAGAAAGAAAAACAAGTATTGAAAAAAAAATCTACGCTTTTGAAGGTGACGTTTAGAATATAAAAAAAGCAATCCCTTCTGTCATGTATCCACGATTAATGCAGCCTTAGATGCTTCAATTGTGAATTCTAGTATTGAGCAAAAGGTTTTTACCTATGGTTCCCCGTATTAGAGATCAATCCTACTACACTAATACAATATACGAATAGGAGGCATAGGGGAAGAAGCACTACGCCGAGAAATCAACAACACAAAAACTTTCTTCAAAATGATTCCCTTTCTTTCTTCTTCTTCTTTGGGATTGGGACCAATTAAAATGGTTGGAACAATAAACATCCATCTCGTTCGTACTTTGGATACCCGTATAACCATTGAAGACTGTTGAAGTGACTAATTCCTGGAAATTTAGGGGCGTTGAGAACAAAGAAATTTTGAGAGTTTACTTTTTTATTTTTATCTAGCATGAACCCACTTGGTAGTAAGAAAAGATCTTTTGCAAGAAGGTTGGCTAGGGATTTCTTGTAAAAACATTAGCCCCGCTTAGTTCATAATGACATCACTTTTTTCCATATATTATTTTCATTATGCACTTAAAAGGAGGAGCCGTATGAGATGAAAATCTCACATACGGTTCTGAAACGGAGAATTCGTTAAAGCGAATGACGACCGTAACGGATGTCGGCTCAATCTGAAGGAAATTATGCGGAAGCATTACAGAATTATTATGAAGCTATGCGACTAGAAATTGACCCCTATGATCGAAGTTATATACTCTATAATATAGGCCTTATCCACACAAGTAATGGGGAACATACCAAAGCTTTAGAATATTATTTTCGGGCATTAGAACGAAACCCCTTTTTACCACAAGCTTTTAATAATATGGCTGTGATCTGTCATTACGTGCGACTATCTCCACTATAGAAATAAAAGAACGAACAGCTAGTCAATGAAATACTAGAAACAAAAAAAAAGGGCTTTCTACATAAGCATCGTCCAAAACGATTTTTTATCAGCTGTAGCAAATAAATAAACTTCATAGGTCGAAATATGAAGTGAAGACTAGATATGCCTAAATACTTTCTTTCTATGGATAAAAAAAGATTTAATTGATAGAGGAAGCACCGTAAAGATCAATTGGAAAGGTTTTGGACCGATACAACAAAAGCTGTTTATTTATATCATAATATGAGATAAATCTTAGGAATCTACTTATGTAATAGAGTCGATCCCCTAAGGTATTGAGCAGCGGTGTAGCATCAGAGCCTAAAGACAGTAAGTCTTTTTCTTTTTTATTTTTTATGAAGTATGAAAAAAAGTCTTTTTCAAAGATTCTATATAAATTTTTATCTGAAAGCGGGATAGTTACCTTTCAGAAAATTCTAATATCTAATAACAGTGGACATGACTTTTTTTTCTGAAGGTAGGAGAAAAGATAAAACTTATTATATTAATTAATATATTAATTAAATCAAAATGAAAGTTTGAAACTCATGTAATTACTCTCTTTTGTTTAATCCAAGAAAAACCAAATATCTATAAGAAATCTCATTCAATTAAACATTCAATTAGATATAAAGTTAAAGTGGGTTAAAGTGAAAAAACTGGTACACCAAAACAAAAGAGTTGGTTGTCGAGCCGTATGAGGTAGGAAACTCTCAAGTACGGTTCTCAGGGAGGGAATTGACCCGCCTATTCCGACCGTGGAGAACAGGCCATTCAACAAGGAGATTCTGAAATGGCGGAGGCTTGGTTCGCTCAAGCCGCTGAGTATTGGAAACAGGCTATAACGCTTACTCCTGGTAATTATATTGAAGCACAGAATTGGTTGACGATCACGAGGCGCTTCGAATAAGAACTTTCCCTTTGTTTCTTTTTTTTTTTTATTCTATATATCTTTATTTGTTTTTACAATTAATCGTTTTTTAGTTTCTTGGC